AATCTCGCTTGGGCTGCTTTAATGGTAGTCTTTACGTTTTCCCTTTCACTAGTAGTATGGGGAAGGAGTGGACTCTAGAAGTACTACTAATTGAGTTTAGGAACTAAACAGTATCACTTTTTTTTATAGATCGTTCGGCAAAGTTTTTTTTATTTAAAATTTCACTATTTCAATTTAAAATTTTATTTTTAAATTGAAATAGAAATGAAAAATATCTTCATTTCGAAATTCTCTTGGATTTTAGTTGAGTAATGTATTCTATGAATAATAAATATATATGAAGAATACTCTTTCAATCAAAGAAATATTTCAATTATTTCCGTGTTCGTATTTTGAAAGTAAAAAAAGTAAAAGGAATACAAATGGTAGGAAATTTATTCCAACTTAATTCTTCATAAATTTTCTATTTCGATGAACTGACTCTTACCAAAGTTAGATATGGACCATGAGGAAGAACGAAACTTTTTTTTTATTTTGTTTACCTCTTTACTGTTCAAAGATCAAAGAGAAAACAATTCGGTTATTCCATTACGTGGATACACATTGGGAAACAACATAGTAGTTGTCCAACGAGATACTGCACATCCTAAAATATTGTCTTGGGCGAGTCACATATTGCGCCGCTTGTTTTAGTTTTACTATTTTCGAAATTTTATTTATGTTTTGCTTGTTTTATTGAACCCATTTCATATCATGGTTCAAACGTTAAAAGTCCACGGGTTTTACTAATCCTTTTCGAAATCCGAAGAAGTCATTGATTCTTTCGATCGGGATTCATATTGAAAATAATCAGAAATCTAGGAATTCTAATCGTAAAAGTAGCTTTCGATTATTTCAAATTAATTTAATTGAAATCAACACAAATTAAATACAAATAGATAAAGCAAAGAAATAGAAATGGGATACTATATAATATACATTATCACTATATATATTATATACGTAATTAAATAGATTTCTATATATATAGAAAAGGAATATGATGATACTATTGTAGATTGATCTATATTAATCTATATTAAATTAACCCGCATTACAATACAACTTTATACACTACAATAACAATACTAGATAGTATGGTAGAAAGAAATATCGGAATCTTTCTACCATACTATCGTATCTCATAGAATGCGACTGATTCTAGTCTGCCCATTTCATTTAAGACGCGAAATTTTTATCCTTTTCTTCTCTGCAATTATTGATAAGAAATAAAAAATCAAGTTTAATTCAAATTAATCACCTTGGCTGACTGTTTTTACGTATATTATAAGTAAAAAAGCAGTAGGAACTAGAATAAACAGTGCAGTAGCAATAAATGCGAGAATATTTACTTCCATAATCTCATTGTTTAATTTTTCTTTAATTCGCAATAACTCGGGAGTTAATCCCATAGAAATAATAAATCTTTCGCCTGTAAATTCAATGGGATGCATTACATCTCGATGATATCGAATCGGATCAATATCATGAATAACAATATCGGAGCTATCAAATCGATTCATCGTCAAGAATTGAATAGTATAACATAGGACGATCTTTTATCCATACTGAACTCAAAATTTGATTCCCGATACAATCAATAATTCCTTTATTTATTTATCATTCTTTTCCATTCTTTCTTTTCTATACCGCCCTCTTTGTACAATCATCTGATGAAGTATCATCTAACCGCCTTTCCACTTACCATTGGTTCTAAACAAACCCCAACAAACAATAGAAGCTCAATGAAAAAAAAGGAAGGAGCTAAGTTATAAACTCCTTTTTTTAATGATCCAATCTTCTTGGAAAACAAAAGAAGTATGATAAAGACGAGTACAAATTCCGGTATAAAAAAATCGAATATTCCATCAAATTAACTATTTTTTTATATTTTTATATATTTATATATAAATTTTAAAAGTTTGTTCTTTCAAGGAAAAACCCTTATAAAAATATAAAAAAAAATTCATTACCTCGCTAATAAAAAAGTGATCTCGCTAATAAAAAAGTGATCCTTGTTTGATCTTTATTTTTTGAATATCCTCTTTCATTGGATTAGTAATGGGACGCATATATCAAAAGCTCAATGCGAAATTTGAATGAGATAGATTATTTCAAATTAGTCAAATTTGAAATTGAGGTTACACAAAATAGGGCCCGAAAAGGATATACTTTTATTTTAATCTTAAAAAAAAAGTATTCTATACTATTCTATACACAGTAACTATGTTCAATTTATTTTATATTGTACAAATTCCATTTATGTATGTACTCCCGGGAAACATACAATACTCTACTCTATTTCATATTTCACAGATCGGGAGTAATTGAAAAAGCCAGACCCAGTACAGTACGGTATCCCGTGGAATCCTGAATCTGATGCTAATAATATAATAATTGTACTAATCCACATATGCCTCTCTCCCATCAATCGAATCGGTACTAGTCGAAGAAATGGAAATTCCCCCATTTGGTTGATGATAAATGTGAAACGAAGAAGAAAAAAAGAAGAGGGATCGCT